CCCAACTAACGAAGAGATCTTGGCGGAATTGCCACATATGAAATTGAGCACAATTTTGCAAAGAAATACCCCACTTGTTTCTCGAGAAGAGATGGGAAACGTGCTCAATATCATTTGATTGAATAGTTGCCTCAGCTCCTTGTTGTTTGAAGAAACCCTCCCCTTCAATTGGTCTTTTTTCACGAAAAGCAGACATGAGATAACAAATCAAGTCTTTCCCTAAGATTTCGAATAGCTGTCCCGAATTCAAGTTGATTATGTTTCGCTTCTTCCTCGGAGAAAGACGATCAAACAATTCCCAATCATGGTCCTTGCGGATCGGATCATCCGTATAGGATAAAAAAAGAAACTCCAGATATTTGCTATCTTTCTCTTTGAATGAGATCTCAATTCCAGCTACGGTTTCATTAGCTATCTTACAACTAGAATCCCTCTTTTTTCCGATCCGGTTCCTCCACCACTGCGAACCCCGGTTTGATTCAGGCATGATACACTTTTTATTTATTGGGAGAACCCAAGTACTCTCTTGCGGATCCATGAAACAACTCTCAGAAATCTTTTTCTCTTTTGGAAGATACAGGAGCGAAACAATCAATCTATTGATATTGGAAGACCAAAAAGATTCTTCCAATGTCTCATTTCTGGGTCCAATGGAATTCATAGGTATAGGAAGAAGCTCCATCAAATAGAGATTTTTTCTTTCGACCATCTTTCGATTGGTAATACGAGATATAAGGACCACTACTACAAGCAGTACTACACCTTTGATCGTGAAATATCGATTGCTTGTTGAACCCTGTGAATCACGTGAAAGTAGGATACTCCAAATTCGGGGGTCAGAGAGTTTCATAAAACGTTCTTGGTGGAAAAAAATGTGAGTGAAAGATCCCACTGAATCGAATTTGATCCATGAATCTAAGAAATAGTGAGAATTCTTGATCTCACTCAATATCTCTCTCAATTCGAAGATCCAGGATTTGAATTGATATCGTTTCATTGATTCCTCCTAAAGATTTTCATTGATTCCTCCTAAAGATTTCATTTCAATTGGAATTTGGTTATTCACGATGTACAATGAGCCCTGTTAAGCATCCATGGCTGAATGGTTAAAGCGCCCAACTCATAATTGGCAAATTCGTAGGTTCAATTCCTGCTGGATGCACGCCAATGGGAACGTTCAATAAGTCTATTGGAATTGGCTCTGTATCAATGGAATCTCATCATCCATACATAACGAATTGGTATGGTATATTCATACCATAACATATGAACAGTAAGAACTAGAATTCTTATCGATACTGGAACTCATAGGGAAGAAAATGGAGTTATGGATGGAATCAAATATGCAGTATTTACAGAAAAAAGTATTCGGTTATTGGGGAACAATCAATATACTTCTAATGTCGAATCAGGATCAACTAGGACAGAAATAAAGCATTGGGTCGAACTCTTCTTTGGTGTCAAGGTAATAGCTATGAATAGTCATCGACTCCCAGGAAAGGGTAGAAGAATAGGACCTATTATGGGACATACAATGCATTACAGACGTATGATCATTACGCTTCAACCGGGTTATTCTATTCCACCTCTTATAGAGAAAAGAACTTAAAGCAAAATACTTAATAACACGGCGATACATTTATACAAAACTTCTACCCCGAGCACACGTAATAGAGCCATAGACAGTCAAATGAAATCCAATCCACGAAATAATTTGATCTGTGGACAGCATCATTGTGGTAAAGGTCGTAATGCCAGAGGAATCATTACCGCAAGACATAGAGGGGGAGGTCATAAGCGTCTATACCGTAAAATCGATTTTCGACGGAATGAAAAAGACATATCTGGTAGAATCGTAACCATAGAATATGACCCTAATCGAAATGCATACATTTGTCTCATACATTATGGGGATGGCGAGAAAAGATATATTTTACACCCCAGAGGGGCTATAATTGGAGATACCATTATTTCTGGTACAGAAGTCCCTATATCAATGGGAAATGCCCTACCTTTGAGTGCGGTTTGAACTATTGATTTACGTAATTGGAAGTAACCAATTAGGTTTACGATGAAACCTAGAAATCAATCACTGATCCAATTTGAGTACCTCTATGGGATAGACCTCAACAGAAAACTGTTGAGTAACGGCAGCAAGTGATTGAGTTCAGTAGTTCCTCATAGAAAATTATTGACTCTAGAGATATGGTAATATGGAGAAGACAAAATTGTTTGAAGCACGCACAGAACCGGAAGCGCCCCTTGTTTCAAAGAGAGGAGGACGGGTTATTCACATTTAATTTGATGGTCAGAGGCGAATTGAAAGCTAAGCAGTGGTAATTATAAAGATCCCCCCGGGGAAAAATAGAGATGTCTCCTACGTTACCCGTAATATGTGGAAGTATCGACGTAATTTCATAGAGTCATTCGGTCTGAATGCTACATGAAGAACATAAGCCAGATGATGGAACGGGGAGACCTAGGATGTAGAAGATCATACATGAGTGATTCGGCAGATTTGGATTCCTATATATCCACTCATGTGGTACTTCATCATACGATTCATATAAGATAAAGATCCATCTGTCTAGATATCATCATATACATTTAGAAAGCCGTATGCTTTGGAAGAAGCTTGTACAGTTTGGGAAGGGGTTTTTAAAAGAAGAATCTACTTCAACCGATATGCCCTTAGGCACGGCCATACATAACATAGAAATCACGCTTGGAAAGGGTGGACAATTAGCTAGAGCGGCGGGCGCTGTAGCGAAACTGATCGCAAAAGAGGGTAAATCAGCCACATTAAGATTACCATCCGGGGAGGTCCGTTTGATATCCAAAAACTGCTTAGCAACAGTCGGACAAGTGGGTAATGTTGGGGTGAATCAACAAAGTTTGGGTAGAGCCGGATCGAAGTGTTGGATAGGTAAGCGTCCTGTAGTAAGAGGAGTAGTTATGAACCCTGTAGACCATCCCCATGGAGGTGGGGAAGGGAAAGCCCCAATTGGTAGAAAAAAACCCACAACTCCTTGGGGTTATCCTGCGCTTGGAAGAAGAAGTCGGAAAAGGAAAAAATATAGTGATAGTTTTATTCTTCGTCGCCGTAAATAGGAATATTGAAAATAGAATTTTTGGAATTTGAAATAATGTGATGGGCGAACGACGGGAATTGAACCCGCGCGTGGTGGATTCACAATCCACTGCCTTGATCCACTTGGCTACATCCGCCCCTTATCTAGCTAAAGGATTTTCTCTTTTTTCCATTCATCATTATTGTATTTATTCTTACCTTCATACTTAGATCGAGATATTCTATTGGACATAGAATACCAATCTTTAAAATGTAAAAAAAGGAGTAATCCGCTGTGGCACGTTCACTAAAAAAAAACCCTTTTGTAGCTAATCATTTATCAAGAAAAATTGAAAAACTAAACATGAGGGAGGAGAAAGAAATAATAGTAACTTGGTCTCGGGCATCTACCATTATACCCAAAATGATTGGCCATACAATCGCTATTCATAATGGAAAGGAACATTTACCTATTTATATAACAGATCGTATGGTAGGTCACAAATTGGGAGAATTCGCGCCGACTCTGACTTTCGCGAGACATGCGAGAAACGATAATAAATCTCGTCGTTAATTTGGAAAAAAATAGATACTTATCATTCATTGGCGGGAGATAACCTTATGATAAAGAAAAAGAACTCAAATTCGAGTGGAACTGTTTTAGCTCAACATATATGTATGTCTGTTTTCAAAGCGCAAAGAGTAATTGATCAGATTCGCGGGCGTTCTTATGAGGAAACGCTTATGATATTGGAACTTATGCCTTATCGAGCATCTTATCCCATTTTAAAATTGGTTTATTCCGCAGCAGCAAACGCTAGTCATAATATGGGTTTGAACGAAACCGATTTATTCATTAGTAAAGCCGAAGTCAATGGAGGTTCTTTTGTGAAAAAATTAAGACCTAGAGCTCGAGGACGTAGTTATCCGATAAAAAGGCCGACTTGTCATATAACAATTGTATTAAAAGATAAATAAAAATTATTTTTCGATGAATTTAAGATTTAGATTCATATTTAGAAAAAAATAGATGGAAAGATAATATAATAAAAAATATGGGACAAAAAATAAATCCGCTTGGTTTCAGACTTGGTACAACCCAAAATCATCATTCCTTTTGGTTCGCACAACCAAAAAATTTTTCTGTAGGTCTACAAGAAGATGAGAAAATACGGAATTGTATAAAGAACTATGTACAAAAAAATAAAAGAATATCCTCAGGTTTCGAAGGAATTGGAATTGCGCGTATAGAAATTCAAAAAAGAATTGATTTAATCCAAGTTATAATCCATATTGGATTCCCAAATTTATTAATAGAGGGCCGAACACGAGGAATCGAAGAATTACAGATGAATGTACAAAAAGAATTTCGTTCTGTGAACCGAAGAATCAACATTGCTATCACACGAATAGAAAAACCTTATGGAGACCCCAATATTCTTGCAGAATATATGGCTTCTCAATTAAGAAATAGAGTTTCATTTCGAAAGGCAATGAAAAGAGCTGTTGAATTAACTGAACAAACAGATACAAAAGGAATTCAAATACAAATTGCAGGACGTATTGACGGAAAAGAAATTGCACGTGTCGAATGGATCAGAGAAGGTAGGGTTCCTCTACAAACAATTCGCGCTAAAATTGATCATTGTTCCTATACAATTCGAACTATCCATGGAGTACTAGGCCTCAAAATTTGGATATTTGTGGATGAAGAATAATAGACCTTTATTTATCTTGTCATTCTATCCAGTAATATAGTGATATATAGAACAAAAAACTAGAAACTTTTTCTGTTTTTCTGTTAAATCAAAAAATAAAATAATTCGAATTCTATAAGGTTGAATAAAAAAGAAATTAACCTTTTTTTTTTATAATTGCTATGCTTAGTGTGTGACTCGTTAGTTTTTTCTTTAGAGTTTTTAGTAGGATCAAAAAAAGACTGATCCCTAAATTCAATAACTACAACTACTATTATATAAATATATAAAAAAAAATTAAAAACTAATAACTAACTTATTACTTCATATTATCGAGATCCCCAAAACAGTCACTATATGACTGGATCAATCATATAGTTGTAACAACTGGAATTGTTCCATAACAAAAAAATAGGATTGTGGATTTGAAATAAAAAAAAAATAAAGGGATGCGGATAAATGGAAAGGTGATAGAAAGAGAGAACAAAAATATCAATGATATATAATTCCAATATGTATGGTCTATGAATTACCTCATATAAATAAAAGGCAGTGTAATAAAGCATTAATTTCATATTGTTTTAATATTGTTTAATATTGTATCGATTGATATATAAATAATAAATGATATATAAATAATAAAGAGCTTCCGGTTAATAGAAACTGAGGAGATTGACTCGGAAACAGATTTTGTTGAGAGCTCCATTGCAGAGTTCAGGCCTAATCATTAATGGAGAAGCTATAGGAACGACGAAACCTGTGACTATATAGGATTCTATTTAAAAGAATCCAAATGATTGAGCAGGCGGGATGGCGGAATGAACCAAGAACCATTTTTTTTTTATCGGAGAGGTTGTGGATTGATCCTACGAATAAAGCAGGAAAAGGAAAGAGTCAATATTCGCCCGCGAAACCCTTATTTCTTATTTATTGGATTCTAATATTGTCTTGATTCAATAATTTATTTAAAGTAAAAAAAAAATAAGGATCCGGTATAAAAAAGAAACATTATCTATATCTCGAAATAGACAAATCTAACCCTATATACAGCTTCTTATCTAATAAATGAAATATAATATCAATAAATCCCATTACTTAGTTTAATGTATTAGTTATTAAATACATGCGCATCTGTAATATTATCGAATCCTTTCATTCGTGAGGAGCTGGATGAGAAGAAACTCTCATGTCCGGTTCTGTAGTAGAGGTGGGAAAAAACCATCAACTATAACCCCAAAAGAACCAGATTTCGTAAGCAACATAGAGGAAGAATGAAAGGAATATCTTGCCGGGGTAATCATATTTGCTTCGGCAGATATGCTCTTCAGGCACTTGAACCCGCTTGGATTACCGCTAGACAAATAGAAGCAGGACGAAGAGCAATGACACGATATGCACGTCGTGGTGGAAAAATATGGGTACGTGTTTTTCCCGATAAACCTATTACAGTAAGGCCCGCAGAAACACGTATGGGGTCGGGAAAGGGATCTCCCGAATATTGGGTATCTGTTGTTAAACCCGGTCGAATACTTTACGAAATGGGCGGAGTCTCAGAAACTGTAGCCAGAGCAGCAATTTCAATAGCTGCGTGCAAAATGCCTATAAAAACTCAATTTGTTATTTCAGGATAGGGATGTAGAACTAAATATAAAAAAGGGATGAAAAAACAACCACGAGTTTCTTTATTTCTAGACAAATACTATTTCTTCTTTTTCCTCATTCTTTATTCTTTGCATTGAAATAAAAAATTCAAATAAAAATGATATGATTCAACCTCAGACCCTTTTGAATGTAGCAGATAACAGTGGAGCTCGAGAATTAATGTGTATTCGAATCATAGGAGCAGGTAATCATAGATATGCTCATATTGGTGACGTTATTGTTGCTGTAATTAAAGAAGCAGTGCCCAATATGCCTCTAGAAAGATCAGAAGTAATAAGAGCTGTAATTGTACGTACATGTAAAGAACTCAAACGTGACAACGGTATGATAATACGATATGATGACAATGCAGCGGTTGTCATTGATCAAGAAGGAAATCCAAAAGGAACTCGAGTTTTTGGCGCGATTGCTCGAGAATTGAGACAGTTGAATTTTACTAAAATAGTTTCATTAGCTCCCGAGGTATTATAAAGACTCATAGTCATAGATCAAATTAGGATATTGTTCTAGTAGGATATCTGAAATAAACCCAATTAATAGATTGTGTCTCACGCATATACTTTTACTAAATTTAATAAACTAAATACTAAATTTAATAATTAATTTAATAATAAATAATAATTAATTTAATAATAAATTTAGTATTTAGTTTATTAAATAATGTTTGAAGTATTCAAATAAAAAAACATGTTGATTATATCAAAATTAGGAAGCACCAATAATTATAATTCGTCATGGGCAGAGACGCTATTGCTGATATAATAACTTCTATAAGAAATGCTAACATGAGTAAAAATGGAACGGTTCGAATAGTATCCACAAATATCACCGAAAACATTGTTAAAATACTCCTACGAGAGGGTTTTATTGAAAATGTTCGGAAACATCAGGAAAGTAATAAAAATTTCTTGGTTTCAACCTTGCGCCATAAAAGAACTAGGAAAGGAATATATAAAACGATTTTAAAACGTATCAGTCGACCCGGTTTACGAATTTATTCCAACTATAAAAAAATTCCTAAGATTTTAGGTGGAATGGGAATTGTAATTCTTTCCACTTCTCGAGGCATAATGACAGATCGAGAAGCTAGACTAGAAAAAATTGGAGGAGAAATTTTGTGTTATATATGGTGATCCTCCTCTGGTATCCTAATTTTATCTCTAACTTCCTATTTGTGAAATAGAGAGGAAAGGTGAGTTATATAACTTTTCCTCCATTAGTTGATACTTCAAAAAGGTTTCCTGGAATAAAAAAAAAATGATTCATGAAGGTTTAATTACTGAATCATTTCTCAATGGTATGCTCTCCGAATCCATTTATATTTTATATAATTAAGATCTAATTCTAGGTTATATTTCGGGGAAGATCCGGCGCAGTTTGATACAAACACTGCCGAGGGATAGAATCAAAATAGAAATAAGGCAATATTATTCATTCAACCGGGGGACGTATAATTTATAGACTTCGGAACAAAGATTCGAACAATTAGATAGATTCTTTTTGAAAAAATACCTTTCATCAAAGATACAATTTGAAGAAAAAAAAAAAAAACAAGAGACTTATTTTCTTCCAAGGAATAGATTAAAAATTAAAGTAAGGAGTAAGAAATATGAAAATAAGGGCTTCTGTTCGTAAAATTTGTGAAAAATGTCGACTGATCCGTAGGCGCGGACGAATTATAGTGATTTGTTCCAATCCGAGACATAAACAGAGACAAGGATAATCTTTCTAAAGTTTCTCAAAGAGGGGTTATGTAAAAATAAAAGATTTGTTTTAACATAAACATAAAAATAAAATGGATATCTCCATATCTTTTTATATATTTCTGATTCATATTTATGAGATGATAAAATATGGCAAAACCTATACAAAGAATTGGTTCGCGTAGGAATGGGCGTATTAATTTACGTAAGACTGGACGTAGAATACCAAAAGGAGTTATTCATGTTCAAGCCAGTTTCAACAATACCATTGTAACTGTTACAGATGTACGAGGTCGAGTGGTTTCTTGGGCCTCTGCCGGTACTTCTGGATTCAAAGGCACAAGAAGGGGAACACCCTATGCTGCGCAAGCAGCCGCTTTAGATGCTATTCGTACTGTAGTAGATCAAGGTATGCAACGAGCAGAAGTTATGATAAAAGGTCCTGGTCTCGGAAGAGACGCAGCATTACGGGCTATTCGTAGAAGTGGTATACTATTAAGTTTTGTACGTGATGTAACACCTATGCCACATAATGGATGTAGACCTCCCAAAAAAAGACGTGTGTAAAAAAAAGAATTAAATGGATTTCAAGAGAAATAAATGATTCAATGATCTGATCAAATAATAATATTAGTATGGTTCGAGAGGAAATAGCAGGATCCACTCGAACACTACAGTGGAAATGTGTTGAATCAAGAGTAGACAGTACGCGTCTTTATTATGGTCGTTTCATTCTGTCCCCGCTCATGAAAGGGCAAGCCGATACCATAGGTATTGCCATGCGAAGGGCTTTACTTGGAGAAATAGAAGGAACATGTATCACACGTGCTAAATCTGAGAAAGTGCCACATGAATATTCTACGATAGTAGGTATCGAGGAATCGGTACATGAAATTTTAATAAATTTGAAAGAAATTGTATTGAGAAGTAATCTGTATGGAGTTAGAGACGCATCCATTTGCGTTAGAGGTCCTAGATACGTAACCGCTCAAGATATCATCTCACCGCCTTCCGTGGAAATAGTTAACGCGACACAGCATATAGCTAACCTGACGGAACCAATTGATTTGCGTATTGGATTACAAATCAATAGAGATCGCGGATACCGTATGAATCCCACAAATAACTCTCAAAACGGAAGTTATCCTATAGATGCTGTATCCATGCCTGTTCGAAATGCAAATCATAGTATTCATTCTTATGGAAATGGAAATGAAAAACAAGAAATACTTTTTCTAGAAATATGGACGAATGGAAGTTTAACTCCTAAGGAAGCACTTTATGAAGCTTCTCATAATTTGATTAATTTATTTATTCCTTTTTTGCATGCGGAGGAAAGGAACATTCATTTCGAGGAAAATAAAAACAGGTTTACTTTACCTCCTTTTACCTTTCAAAATGGATTAACTAAGCTAAGGAAAAACAAAAAAGGAATTCCATTGAAATGTATTTTTATTGACCAATTAGAACTATCTCCTAGGGCCTATAATTGTCTCAAAAAGTCCAATATACATACATTATTGGACCTTTTGAGTAACAGTCAGGAGGATCTTATGAGAATTGAATATTTTCGTACAGAAGATGTAAAACGGATATTGGACACTCTACAGAAACATTTCGCAATAAATTTACCTAAGAATAAGTTTTCATTTTAAAGAAATTTTTTTATCTTTGACACACAATTCGTATTTTCGCGAAATAGATCATAATAAAATTCATGTATCTAGGGAGGATTCACTTTAGAAGCGACTATTCCCTAGATACCTACATCGTGTCACAGTTGAATCAATTTGAAAAAGACCTAAAGTTAGAGATTTATCAATAGGTAATGTTGCTCCAATACCTAACCAAAGAGCTACTGCGGTACC